CCAAGAACCAAACCTATTTTAATGAATTAAAAACGAGAATGGTCTTATTCGAATTCGAAGCGCTTTGTGATCTTCAACCAATTATGTGCTTCAATATAATTACCTGGCGTAAGCGCTATAGCTTGTTTCCAATACTCAGCAGCTTGATCGGACCAAGCCTCCGCAATTTCAGAATCACCCTGTAAAATGGCTTGTTCTCCCCGGTCGGAATAGGTGGTTCCTTTCCTTAGAACCGTACTTGAGAGTTTCCTACCTCATACGGCTCATAAATTGATTCTTTTTGTGTCCTATCTTAATCTACCCTATGCTAACTGAATTAGATTTCTCATAAATCTATCCCATTTTTTCTTGGGTTAACCAAAAGAAGTTAATTACATAAGTTTCAAACCCTAATTTTGATCAATAATCAGTTTGATCTTTTCTCCCACCTTCAGAAGACTGAAGCATAGATATCCCCTATATCGTTAGAATTTTCTGAAAGGTAACTATCTCGGTTTCATATATGAAATTCATATAGAATCTTTGAAAAAGACTTTTCTCCATAAGAAAAAAGAACTTACTATCTTTGGGATCTGATGCTACACCGCTGCTCAATACCTTAGTGGATCGACTCTATTACATAAGTTGATTCCTAACTTTTTTTGTCCCATATCATGACATAAGTAAGCAGTTCTTAACTGTATCGACCCAATAGCTCGCTAATTGATCTTTACGGTGCTTTCTCTATCAATTTGATCCTTTATCCATAGAGTATAGTATATAGGCCGTACTTTTTTTCTTCCTATTGTGGTTCTCGTGAAGTCTCTTTCCTTGCTACAGCTGATAAAAATCGTTGCTTTGAACGATGCATATGTAGAAAGCCTATTTATTGACTAGTTATTTACTAGCCAATTTTATCTTTTTTCCTTCTTTCTATAGTGGAGATAGTCGCACGTAATGACAGATCACGGCCATATTATTAAAAGCTTGTGGTAAGAATGGGTTTCGTTCTAGTGCACGGAAATAATATTCCAAAGCTTTTGTATGCTCTCCATTGCTTGTGTGTATAAGGCCTATGTTATAGAGTATATAACTTCGATCATAGGGATCAATTTCTGGTCGCGTAGCTTCATAATAATTCTGTAAAGCTTCCGCATAATTTCCTTCAGATTGAGCCAACATCCGTTACGGTCGTTCATTCTATTCAAAAAATCTCCGTTCCAGAACCGTACATGAGATTTTCATCTCATACGGCTCCTCCCTTCTGTGCATAGGACTAAGGGGAATAGTCCATAGAATAAAAATTGAACTATTCTCATCTCATTATGAACTGAAAGGAGCTAGTATTTTTACAAGAAATCTCTAGCCAGCCTTCCCGCAAGAGGTTTTTTCTTAACACTAATCATATTAGTGCTAGATAGAAATGGTAACTCCAACAATTTCTTTGTCCTCAACGCCTCCTATTTCCAGGAATTAGTCACTTCAACGATCTTTGATGGTTATACGGGTATCCAAAGTACGAACGAGATGGATGTTTGTTGTCCCAACCATTTTTGTTAGTCCCGATACCGATAAGGAAAAGGGTAATTTATAACAAATATAACAAAGTTTTTGTGTTGTTGATTCCTATTCCTAGGTGTAGTGCTTTTTCCCCTATGCTGCCTATTGGTACTAGTGAAGTAGGATTGACCTGCAATACAGAACCTATAGGTGTAACCTTTCGCTCAATACTAAAATCGACAATTGAAGCATCTGAGGCTGCATCAATCGAGGATACACGACAGAAGGAATTGTTCTATTTCCAAACTTCACCTTCACCAAGCGTAGGTTTATTTCAATAATTTGGTTCTTTCTATCCCGAACCGCCTCTCTCTCTCGTAAGACTGAGGTGAGGGCTCAAAAAATAAGAAAAAAAATCAAATCGCACCATCTCTGTAATAGGTAAATGCCTTTTTTTCTCCTGACGTTGTCGGAATTATTCGTAATAAGATATTGGCTACAATGGAAAAGGTCTTATCAATAAAATTTCCATTTATACGAGATCTAGGCATAATTAGCAATCCATTCTATAATTCTTTTCATTCCCCTCGGGGAAAATGATCCCACAAACAAAGGAATTTTACAGTACAAAATAACATAAAAACAGAATAATTATATTCTAAGAAATAGATAGATATGGGCTTTCCGCTCAAATGGTTCCCCTTTTTATTTGGACAACGAGAGATATGAAATAATTGAATCAGATTAGATTTCATTCCTATTTTTTAGTATACCAATGAGCAGAACTATTACTATTTCATCTACGTTGAATAACTAAGGACTTTATTTTACTACGAATTCTGATAACTCGAGAAGTTTTGATTTGGTTATGATCCAAAGAGAAAAAAGAATGGAATAATCAATACATGATAAACATGATAAAATAGAGTAAGAGTAGAATAACCATACGTTCTGTTTGCATAAGGTGTATACGGCACGCTATACAATCGAAATAGAAAAATCCATGGGACGATTGATTCATGAATTTGGAAGAGATCCGTGGGGTAGCTCATGCGCGAAGTTGTTGTTAAGAAATATTAAATTGGAAAAGAATTTTTCCTATGGAATCCGTGATTGGTCCTACCTGTATGGCAGTAATATGAATAACTCGCTATTCATTCAGTTTCTAGTCAATAATAAGATTATATAGGAGAGATGGCCGAGTGGTTGAAGGCGTAGCATTGGAACTGCTATGTAGGCTTTTGTTTACCGAGGGTTCGAATCCCTCTCTTTCCGTTTCTGTTAATTTAACAACGTTACCGACCAATAGATATCAAATCAAATAACAATTGATACCATCATTCCAGCAATAAGACTTTTCTCTTATTTGATATAAATTCTCTATTCCTAATTACTGTAGTACGTAAAATATAGGAAAGAGCAAAAAAGAAAAAAATCCTACTGGTGATCCATTTGTGATACGTTAATGCTAAAAATGTGGATTAAGACCCTTAGGTCTATTTAGTTCGGTGAAAAGGAGGCAAAATTCTATGAACCTATCTTTTCTTATTTTCGTTAGGTTCAAGTCTGACGAGAATAATATTCTACGACTAACAACTCGTTTATTTTCAAACCGATCCATTTACTATCTATTATTTGATTTACTACTCCTTTATATTGGAGTGAGTCAATAGTCAAATGTTTTGGCAATTCCTCGTGGGTAGATGAAGCAATAGAATTTTGAATTAGACCTTTTGATCTTTGGTTATCCTTCGTAGTAATAATATCTCGGGGTTTGCAACGATAACTTGGTATATCCACGATACGACCATTAACTAAAATATGTCTATGGTTAACTAATTGCCTGGCTCCAGGAATGGTTGAAGCCATACCCAATCGAAAAAGGATGTTATCCAAACGCATTTCAAGTAGTTGTAGTAAAACCTGACCTGTTGACCCTTTGGCTTTTCCAGCGATATGTACATATCTAAGTAATTGTCGCTCTGTCAGACCATAATGAAAACGTAATTTCTGTTTTTCTTCTAGACGAATACGATATTGCGATCTTTTCCCAGAACGCAATTGGTTTTTAAGATCACTTCCGGATCTAGGCCTTTTACTAGTTAGTCCTGGTAAAGCTCCCAGACGGCGTATTTTTTTGAAACGAGGTCCTCGGTAACGAGACATAAAGACTCCTTTTTTTTTATTGAAATTTCATTTTACACCATAAATCGAAATTAAAACTGAACTAAAGGATAAACAAAGCAAAATCCACTAAAGTACTACAAGTAAAAAAAAATAATAAAGAAATTCTATCAATATCTGTATTTTTTGTATAGATTTTTTGTCTATGTCTATATATATTGTATATATATGTATATATATAGGATAAGGATAAGAAGTTGAGGCTCTGTTTGATGATTTCTTCGGTAGAGATCTAATTGTTCTAATTCATTATTTATTAATAGTTGATTTATTAGTTGATTTATTAATAGTTGATTTATTAGTTGATTTATTAATAGTTGTAAGTTACCACGACATAATAGATCAGGGATCCAGCATTTCATTTGGAGAAAAAAAGGAGAGGACGAGATTATCAATCATAGAAAAATTGATAGAGCAAAAGCCGGCTATCGGAGTCGAACCGATGACCATCGCATTACAAATGCGATGCTCTAACCTCTGAGCTAAGCGGGCTCTCGTATAACAGAAATAGTCTTACAAATAGTGTATAGGAATTCATAAAGATGTCGGATCTTTGCTATTAATCTTAGCTATTAATTTCATATGAACTACAGGAAAACTATATAGTTCATAGTTCCATAGTTACAAGTTCGAATTAGAAATTTATTCTTAATAAAAATAATATAACATATATTATGTATTATGAATGTATATTCTATACTAGAACTAGAATTATGTATGTAGAATTTCGGTATATAAAATACAGTGTATATGTATACATAATATATAACATAATATATAATTAGTAATTAGGTATATAAATTGTATATATATATAATATAATGTATATATATTATTATTATATAGATATAATAAATTATATAGATATAATAAATATATATAATATATAATATAGATAATATACTAATATAGATAATATACTAATATAGATAATATACTAAAAGTATATAAAATAATATATTCGAAATATATTCGAATCTTTTAGTTAAGAATATAATAAATAGCATCATATTTCATTAATGAAAATCTATCTCTATGATCATACCAAATGAAATTGGAAATTCTGATTAGAAAAAAGAGAATTTTTCTTAAAGCTTAACTAAAGCAGTTATAGCAAATTATGCTAATTAAATTCTAGTGGATCGGTCCGAATAAAAGAATAAGATAAGGATAAAGATACAATCTAAATTAGAATGCGACATTATTCTGGTTTCATTTGGAAAAGGAGGAGGTAGGAAGAAAAAAAAGAATGAATATCGAACGTTATAGTATTCCAAATAACACTGTAAAAATGAAAGAGAGAGAGAAAATATATGTGGGATATATTTATTCATATTGAATTGCAAATACATCAATGATAGAATCATTTCTGATTGAAATAAACAAGGTTTATGGCAATCCAATAAAGATGAACTGATAGAGCATGGTCAAAAAAAGAAAATATCCCCCACATTTTTCGATATAGGAATCATTATCTAATAAATTCAATGGTTTTCAAATAAATAAATGAAAGAGATGGATGAAATTACAAATGGATCGCGGTCTAAAAGAAAAAGGAAAGGGGATATGGCGAAATTGGTAGACGCTACGGACTTGATTGGATTGAGCCTTGGTATGGAAACCTGCTAAGTGTTAACTTCCAAATTCAGAGAAACCCTGGAATTAAAAACGGGCAATCCTGAGCCAAATCCTGATATTTTGATAAAACAAGGGTTTATAAAACTAGAATCAAAAAGGAAGGATAGGTGCAGAGACTCGATGGAAGCTGTTCTAACGAATAGAGTTGACTACGTTGCGTTGGTAGCTGTAATCCCTCTATCGAAATTACGGAAAGGATGGACGGATATACCTAATACGTACGTATACATACTTACATATCAAACGATTAATCATGATCCGAATCCATATCATATAAATCCATATCATATAATATATTTATATTATTAATTATATTATTATTATTAATGTTTATTAGGAAATTCTGAATAATTGCAGAAATGCATTCCAATGGAAGGTGAACGAAGAATCGAATCTTAAGTAATCAAACCATTCATTCCAAAGTTTGATAGATCTTTTGAAAAACTGATTAATCGGACGAGAATAAAGAGAGAGTCCCATTCTACGTGTCAGTCAATACCGACAACAATGAAATTTATAGTAAGAGGAAAATCCGTCGACTTTAGAAATCGTGAGGGTTCAAGTCCCTCTATCCCCAATAAAAAAAGCCCATTTTACTTACTAAGCTAAGTCTTTATCCTCTTTTTGTCAGCAATGGTTCAAACAAAATTAACTATCTTTCTTTCTCATTCATTTTACTCTTTCACAAATGAATCCAACCAAACAGAAATCTTTGGATTTGATCCCATACAAATGAACATATATATATAGGCAAGGAATCTCTATTATTAAATCATTTACAATCCATATCATTATCCTTACATTTACTAAGTAATATTTTTGACTATTTTTTGATTTTACTTACTTTAATTGACATAAGTACAAGTACTCCACTAGGATGATGCACAAGAAATGGTCGGGATAGCTCAGTTGGTAGAGCAGAGGACTGAAAATCCTCGTGTCACCAGTTCAAATCTGGTTCCTGACACAACAGAAAAAATGTATCGGATAGATATTCATACAAATTAATCGAGATGGATCGGGATTCAGATACATATTCGTTAATAGTCTAGAGTATGATACATATTTATTCATCTAGGTATATAGATATATACACCAGTTTTTAGAGGTCGGTAAAAAATATATGTATGGTTATGGTAAAGAACAAAGTGAGCTTATGCTTCCCTTTATTTTTTGTTTCTTTTTTGTTCGTGAATATTGTGCTTTCTCTCACTCAAAAAAATGTAAAGTCTTCATATATATATATCAAAAAGACATATATATATCAAAAAGAGTAATTGAAGGATAAGAATAGACAGAATGCATTTCAAACACAGTACAAATCAAATCCAATTTCTTTTCATTTATTAATTTAGTATTTTCTTTTATATTGAATTTATTCTATTTCTCCATTCTTGCTTATGTTACCTTCCTGGGTCCATCTAAGTGATGTGCGCGGTACAAAGTTCATGATGCAGAACTCTTTTGATTAATCCTATTTTTTCTGCTCATACGAACGAAATGAATATGATATTTTCCAAATTAATTGGGTAATATCAATCAAGCCCTTTTTAGCTTAGCCTATCCATAATACGAATTATAGTCCAGTAGTTATTCTCTTTCATCTAAAACGGAACGTAAATTCCTTGACTTGAATGAAATCTGGAGTCGTGTCGTATAAGTGAACATTTGTTTCTTATCATTCAATGAGCATCTTGTATTTCATAGAAATTTGGGGTAATATAATCCTTACGTAAAGGCCAGCCTATCCAACTTTCCGGCATTAAGATACGTTTAAGGCGTGGATGATTATCATAAGAGATTCCCAACATATCATAAGATTCGCGTTCTTGAAAATCAGCACTTCTCCAAATCCAGAAAACAGACGGGATTCTAGGATTATTCCTTGGAGCAAATACTTTTATGCATACCTCTTCGGGTTTATCTATACCATACTGTATTCTCGTAAGATGATACACACTAGCTAAAAATCCGCCCGGTGCTACATCATAGGCACACTGAGAGCGTAAATAATTATAACCATATACATATGAAATGACAGCAATGGAGTCCCAATCCTCGGTTTTTATTTGTAGAGTCTCTATTCCTCGGTAATCGAAGCCCAAAGATCTATGAACTAACTCATGCTTGACTAGCCAATCAGCTAAACGATCCTGCTGCATTGTCTTGATCTCTCCCACATTTGTATAAGTATTTCAC